CGTTATCTATTTTCTCGGCAAGAGGGAGATTTTTTTAGTTATTTTATAATTTTATGATAAGGTACTATCTTATTGACTTTTACTGGATCATTGGATAATTGAATAATTATTAATAATAAAATAAAGGAAGTCCATTTGAATTAGGTATTAGGCATTACGTGTACAACTATGGGTGGTCTGGTCTTTAAGGACCTATCTATCGAATCATATATGTTTTATTTTTTACAATAAAATAAAAAAGGAGGATTTTCAATGCGAGATTTAAAAACATATCTCTCCGTGGCACCAGTACTAAGTACGCTATGGTTTGGGGCTTTAGCGAGTCTATTAATAGAGATTAATCGTTTTTTTCCGGATGCGCTAACATTCCCCTTTTTTTAGAATTCAAATTAAGGGAGGAAAGGGAAAAGTAAAGTCTCTCTTTAACATCTAGGAAATTAGGAGTCCAATTCGAATTAAATTTCAATAAATATTCCTAATATAATAAAAGAATGGGAGTAGAATAGAAATGCGGGTTGAAGGTCCAAATAAAGAATATTATCCAAGATATTTAAATCACAAATGAAATATTCTATCCTTTAACTTATTTGTTTTGAATCAAAAATTAAAAGGAGGTTCATGGCCAAGGGTAAAGATGTTCGAGTAACAGTGATTTTGGAATGTACCAGCTGTGCCCGAAACAACATTAATAGGGTATCAACGGGTATTTCCAGATATATTACTCAAAAGAACCGCCACAATACACCTAATCGATTAGAATTGAGAAAATTCTGTCCATATTGTTACAAGCATACGATTCATGGGGAGATAAAGAAATAGATCGAATTGAGTACTTGTATATTACCCCTTCAAGGAAGGGAAAGGGGTGGTATATCTATCTATAATTAAATCGAATAGAACAATTCTATAAAATTCTATATAAATAGAAATCTAAATCGAAAAAAATACTATTTTCATTTTGAATTAAAATAAATTCAAATTAAGAAATAGAATTTTCGAGAAAAAGAATAAAATTAAATAATAAAACAAAACATGGATAAATCCAGGCGACCTTTTCTTAAATCAAAACGACCCTTTCGTAGGCGTTTGCCTCCTATTCAATCGGGGGATCGAATTTCTTATAGAAATATGAGTTTAATTAGTCGATTTATTAGCGAACAGGGAAAAATCTTATCGCGACGGGTGAATAGATTGACCTTGAAACAACAACGTTTAATTACTATGGCTATAAAACAAGCTCGTATTTTATCTTTGTTACCCTTTCTCAATAATCAGAAACAATTTGAAAGAACAGAGTTAACCGATAGAACTACAGGTCTTAGAACCAGAATTAAAAGGGTTTACTCTTGAATCATAATTTCAATCCAAACTCAAAGACAAGATTAGTTCTTTTCCGAGAATCCAGATGTGCCATATGAAAAAAAAAGAATTGGAGAAAGCTTTTTGTATTGAACGTGTTCATTCATTTTGACTACTTTTTTATCTTAATCATTTCTATTCTACCTTCCCGGAGACTGAACTCCGGGAAAACACGTTTACAATATTCCAGTAGATTCTTTCTAATCTACTTCTTTTGTGATCTCATTGGAAATCATATAAAAACAATTCCTGTTTGATATGGCTATTTGTGCAAGTATTTTACGATTAAGAATCGACTGTCTCTTGTACAGATCATGTATTAATCTACTATACCTATAGAATCTTACACTCTCGCGAATTACTGCGTTTATACGAGTGATCCACAGACGACGAAACTCTCTCTTTTTAATATCCCGATCCCGATGAGCTGAAAACAAAGCTCTTATTCTCTGTTGAGTAATAGTTCGAGTAAGTCTTGAATGGGCCCCTCGAAAGCTTGATGCAAATAAACGAATTTTTGTTCTACGTCTTCGAGCTATATATCCACGTCTAATTCTAGTCATTGAATCAATGAAACTTTCACGAATAACTAATTGATTTGTTCTCTTTCAGTTATTCTTTTAACACTTCCTAATCTATTAATAACAAAACGGGTTTTTCCAATGTATAAACTAGAAATTCCAATGGCTTTGGCTACTATAACCTTCCTAACCACGATTTTTTATTTCAATTCGAAATAAGAAAGAAATTTTATTTTTTTACAGGTGTCAAAAATATAGCAAATAAAAAATATAAAACGGATAAAGAAATAGTGTAGTGGGTTCCATCGTTTCTATGGTAACTTCTTAAACGTCGAGGTCTTCTCTATACACCGGAGCCTTCACTTCATTTAATCCAGGTTATTGGTAACTTGTATAGTTCATCCTCTTTTGCTCTACCGCTCTACCCATGAATTATCCAGTAATAGTCCTTTCACAAGGAAACCTATTTATACAGTAACGGTATTTAATTAGGAAAGTTAGCTGGGTAGCTGACCCTTTATAGTCCGTTCTTGACAGAGTAGGGGCGTAATCTTTATGCTTAAAAAGAATTCCTCCGCTTAATGGATAATCATTTTATACCAATGGAGAATTGCTTCTCATCTTACATTGCGGTAATTCGATTTGCGCCAACGGAAGCCATAAAATTCATACACAATGCAGGAATATGAAAAGGGTTCCTTGTTTTAAATAAATAATTTTAGATAAAAAAAAAGACCCCCTCCCCGATTCTATCCTATTTACCTTACCGGTACTCATCATTGATATTGGCACCTTGTTTTTTTGTTTTTGTACCGGCTCATTATATGATCGAAACGAGTCGCGCATACACCCGAGTACATGTTCCTCGTCGTTGAGGACATCCCCGAAGAGCGGGGGATTTAGTGACATTTCTGATTGGCTGTCTTGTATTTCTAATAAGTTGTTTAATAGTTGGCATGTTGAATTGGATACATAATGGACTGGTTTAGATTGATCCTAACCGGATGATTATGAATCATGTCTATTTCTCTTAAAATAAATAGTAAGTTAAAAAATTTCCAATCACGAATTTGCGTGAATTACATGTTATTTTCATTTAATCGCTACAAGATCAACAATTCCATAAGCTTGTGCTTCTGTTGCTGACATAAAAACGTCTCTTTCCATGTCTTCGGATACAACCCATAGGGATTTGCCCGTTTTTTGTCCATAAACCCTTGTGATGGTTTCGCGCAGTTTCAACAGTTCTTCCGCTTCCAGGATAACCTCCCCCGTCGCTGCTTCATAAAACGAACTAGCAGGTTGATGGATCATTACCCTGATAATAGAATAAAAAGTTTTTCTAGCTTACCCGATGAAGCGTATAGAAAAGAAATATAAAGAAAAAGATCGAATTGAACAACCGTACGGGCATCCTTCTTGCATATGCATACGGCTCTGCACTAAGATTGACCTAACTTGGTCTCTTTATTGAATGAAAAAAGAAAGAGAAACATAGAGTATATCATACCCAGGTGGTTAAATGATCAAATAGCCGTCTTTTCTTTCGGAATATGTATAAAATACTATGATGGCTCCGTTGCCTTCTATCTTAATGGGATTTCTTTTGGATGTGATTCGGCAATCCCAAAGTTTCTTTTTGTTCCAATCAAAGAAAAAATATTTTTTTTGCGCACCTCTTGGATTCTTTTCTTTTGATAACAGGAATATTGTTAAGAGTCCTTATAGTGTGATAGTGTAAACAAAAGGGGTTTGTGACGCTAAACCCAACTCCCAATTATAAAATCGAGAATACCCTTTAATCTCATACTACTCTCTCGATACATAATTTAAATCTAATTTTTTCAAAAGAATCAAAAAATTTAGAATATCGAATGCAAAGTGCCATGCTATTGTTGCTTACTATTTCCTAGGGCGAAGGCACAGTCTTCCCTTTTCTCTTAAATAAAAATCTCATTGGCGCCAAGCGTGAGGGAATGCTAGACGTTTGGTAATTTCCCCCCCGACCAGGATAAAAGATCCCATTGACGCGGCTAACCCCATGCATATTGTATGAACATCTGGTCGCACAAATTGCATAGTATCATAAATAGCTATTCCGGGTATTACCCACCCGCCGGGAGAGTTTATAAACAAATAAAGATTCTTGTTATCATCTTCAATACTGAGATATATCATAAGACCAATAAGTTGATTTGAGATCTCGCTATCAACTGCTTGTCCTAAAAAAAGTAATCTTTCTCGATAAAGTCGGTTAATTAGGGTACAATTGTATCCCTTCGGAATCGTACACGCACCTTTTGATGCATACGGTTCCAAAAAATCTCAAAAACAAAAAAAGAATCAATGTATGGATTCTAAACCTATCTCTTTTCCCATAACGGGGTTTTTCTTACTTAAAAAAAGATTTTATTCTTAAATAAAGACGAGTTTTACTGCTTTCTTTTTCTTATAATTCTAATAAAGAAAAAGTCACTAAATTTATTGAATTAACTTCTCATTGATGTATTGTTTCATCAACCAACCCCGATGATATTTTCTTGTTCCTGAGTGGGTCTCTTTTCTCTTTTTAGGTTTATGCTCTACTCTGGGTAAAGATTGACTCGATTTGGATTTGCACATATAGGACAAATATTGTTATTACCGTTTTCTTTTTTTATTACTTTCTGCTTATTTTTTCAATTCAGTTTATACGTTCTACAAAGTTTTGATTAATAGTTTGAAATCAACCCACGGATATTCCACATAGGAATCATTTAGGATCAAACTAGGAATCGTAGATATATTACTAATTGAGTTAGGTTTTTCTAAACAGAGCCTGAATACTTTATTTTTTTTTAGTTCAGCCAAGTTAACCATAAATCATTGTAATTGAGAATAATAAATAGTAATATGGATCCTCTCAAAACGGATCAAATTGCACTTCACGCTCCAAAATTTTTATGATTTAATGACTCCTTCTTGGGCGAAACGGGGGATATCTCGATTGAGGAGAGAACGGGTAAATCCCGTATGACCCAGTATATCTGACAAGTCGCACTATACGTCGACCCAAGATGCTTCTCCCTCTCCAGGGCTTCGGAAAGGTACTTTTGGAACACCAATAGGCATTTGCTTAAAGAAAAAACTAAGTAATATAATTCACTTTGATGTAAAAACGTAAGAATATGATTTTATTGTGTTTATATTTTTTAAAGATTGGCTTTTATCGGATTTCTTTTTTGCATAGATTACAAAAAGTTAGAAAGAAAAAAAGAAGGAATAAAGTCAAATTAGTTGGATATAGGGTGATGAGTAGATATGTATGTATTTGCTACTCGAAAATGTTATTCAACCCCATTGCGTATTGATACTTATCGAATATAGAATAAATCTGCTTCTTTTTGTTCCTATGAACATAATTATTCCGTTAATTAAACAATTAAAAGGTTTTAGTAATAACAGATTAACAACAGAATAGAAAAAGAATAACTATTAACTCCCGTTCTTAAATAATTTACGGAATAGCGAGGATCGATAGGACAGTCACAGGAAAGTCTTTTCTAATGCAATAAAGTTACGCAGTGTCTATCTATCTTTGATAAAGGGGAATTTCTATGGGTTTGCCTTGGTATCGTGTTCATACTGTTGTATTGAATGATCCCGGCCGATTGCTTTCTGTTCATATAATGCATACGGCTTTGGTTGCTGGTTGGGCTGGTTCGATGGCTCTCTATGAATTAGCAGTTTTTGATCCCTCTGATCCTGTTCTTGATCCAATGTGGAGACAGGGTATGTTCGTTATACCCTTCATGACTCGTTTAGGAATAACCAATTCATGGGGTGGTTGGAGTATTACAGGAGGAACTGTAACGAATCCGGGTATTTGGAGTTATGAAGGTGTAGCTGGGGCACATATTATGTTTTCTGGTTTATGCTTTTTGGCAGCTATCTGGCATTGGGTGTATTGGGATCTCGAAATTTTTTTTGATGAACGTACAGGAAAACCTTCTTTGGATTTACCCAAGATCTTTGGAATTCATTTATTTCTTTCAGGAGTGGCTTGCTTTGGGTTCGGTGCATTTCATGTAACAGGTTTGTATGGTCCTGGAATATGGGTGTCCGATCCTTATGGACTAACTGGAAAAGTACAACCTGTAAATCCCGCATGGGGCGTAGAAGGTTTTGATCCTTTTATTCCGGGAGGAATAGCCTCTCATCATATTGCAGCAGGTACATTGGGCATATTAGCAGGTCTATTCCATTTGAGTGTCCGACCGCCACAACGCCTATACAAAGGATTGCGTATGGGAAATATTGAAACCGTACTTTCCAGTAGTATAGCTGCTGTCTTTTTTGCAGCTTTTGTTGTTGCTGGAACTATGTGGTATGGTTCCGCAACTACTCCGATTGAATTATTTGGGCCCACTCGTTACCAATGGGATCAGGGATACTTTCAGCAAGAGATATATCGAAGAGTTAGTATGGGGCTGGCAGAAAATCAAAGTTTAGCAGAAGCCTGGTCGAAAATTCCTGAAAAATTAGTTTTTTATGATTACATCGGAAATAATCCGGCGAAGGGGGGATTATTCAGGGCGGGCTCGATGGATAACGGGGATGGAATAGCAGTTGGGTGGTTAGGACATCCCATCTTTAGAGATAAGGGCGGTCGTGAACTTTTTGTACGTCGTATGCCTACCTTTTTTGAAACATTTCCCGTTGTTTTGGTAGACGGCGACGGAATTGTTCGAGCGGATGTTCCTTTTCGAAGGGCAGAGTCAAAGTATAGTGTTGAACAAGTTGGTGTAACTGTTGAGTTCTATGGTGGTGAACTCAATGGAGTCAGTTATAGCGATCCTGCTACTGTGAAAAAATATGCTAGACGCGCTCAATTGGGTGAAATTTTTGAATTAGATCGTGCTACATTGAAATCCGACGGTGTTTTTCGTAGCAGTCCAAGGGGTTGGTTTACTTTTGGACATGCTTCATTTGCTTTGCTCTTCTTCTTCGGACACATTTGGCATGGTGCTAGAACCCTGTTCAGAGATGTTTTTGCTGGTATTGATCCGGATTTGGATGCTCAAGTCGAATTTGGAGCATTCCAAAAACTTGGGGATCCAACTACAAGAAGACAAGCAGCCTGATATAAGACTACTTTGGTTTCTTTCGTCTCTGTTTTCTTTCTGGAATTTTTCCTAGGGGTCAGAGAAACCTTGCTCACTGCTTTTTTGCTCGTGTTATTTCTTTATTTTTTATCCGATAGACGGTCCCTCACAAATAAACAAATACAAATAAAAGGGAACAAACAGGTATGAAAGCTATAATTGTAAACTATGATCAAATCTATGGAAGCACTAGTTTATACATTCCTCTTAGTGTCGACTTTAGGAATAATTTTTTTTGCTATCTTTTTTCGAGAACCGCCTAAAGTTCCAACTAAAAAGATAAAATGATTTTTCAGTATCTCAATTGACGTAATGAGCCTCGCAATGTTTTGAGGCTCATTACGTCAACTAGTCCCCATGTTCCTCAAATGGATCTCTTAGTTGTTGAGAAGGTTGCCCAAAAGCGGTATATAAGGCATACCCTGTAAAACTTACAAGTAAACCAGATAGAAAGATGGCTACTAGGGTTGCTGTTT